TAAAGTTTTATCATGGCTTTAAAATTTGTGGAATAGAGGTTTTACATGCAGGAATTATTAAAGGATTTTTTGGCAGTAAATAAATTTAATTATTAAGGAGATTTAGAATTAGACTTTTATTTAAGTATAGACTAATCTTGTGCCAGCAGTTGCGGTTATACATGATATGCATTCAAATTTGATTTGGATAATAATAATCTTTATTTTTAAAAAATGTATGTTGATTATATAAGGTGAAATTTTGTAATCAATTGAGTTGACGGAGTGATGAGATATTATTAGATTTTAATTATAAACTAGGATTAGATACCCTATTATTGGAAATGTAAAGCTTAATTCCAGAGAAGTATTAGAATTCTTGAAATTTAAAAGATTTGGCGGTGTTTTAGTCTGTTCAGAGGAACCTGTCCTGTAATTGATGATCCACGATTAATTGGACTTATTCTTTAAGTTTGTATATCGTCGTTATTTGAGTATCTTTAAAAAGGAAAATATTCAATATTTGAAATTTTAATTTAAATCAGATCAAGGTGCAGTGTACGGGTAAGTAGAGATGGGTTACAATAAAAAAATTTATATGGTTTAAAAGGTGAAATTTTTTAATAAATAGGATTTGATAGTAAATAAAATTATTTTATTTTTTTGATTAGAGCTCTAGAATATGCACATATCGCCCGTCGCTCCTACTTTAAAGTAGGATAAGTCGTAACATAGTAGGTGTACCGGAAGGTGTACCTGGAAAGACAAATTAAAGCTTATATTAAGCATTTTATTTACATTAAAAAGTTGACTGTGTAATTCAGTTTAATTTGAAGTTTAGTTTTTTATTAAATAAGTTATTTTTAAAAGAAGTTATTTGTTTGAGTATTAAGTTTGAAAAAATATTTTTAATTATAGTTTAGTAGTACTGTGAGTGAATAATTGAAATATTTAAAAGAATATTTTATTTGTAGTACCTTTTGTATCAGGGTTTATTAAAAATAAGTTTTTTTTAATGCTTTCTCGAATTTATGAGAGCTAAGGATATATATATATTAATGTGGAATAATTATTTCAAATATTTTCTTTGTAATTAAACGTTAGTCGAACTTAAATATATCTAGTTTTTTAAGAAATTAATTTAATTAAGTCTATTTGATGGATTGTTTTTATAGAAAATTGATCTTGAAATTGGGTAATATTCAAGGGGATAAGCTTTTGAATAAATTTCTATAATAATTAATTTATTGAAAATTTAATAGGAATAGAAGTTTTCATTTTTTATAGTGTTTTATATCAAGATTTTTGAAAAGGTAATTTGTTTTTTTTTAGGTTGTTTATTAAAATATTAAATTTAATTAAGGATTTTGAGAAATAATGATAATATAAGTATAATACATTGTTATAAGATTGATGAAGGAAAGATTTGGTAAAGGAATTCGGCAAAAAAATTTTCTGCCTGTTTATTAAAAACATGTCTTTTTGGGAATAATTTAAGGTCGGGCCTGCCCTATGATAAATTAAATGGCCGCGGTACTTTGACCGTGCAAAGGTAGCATAATCATTAGTTTTTTAATTGAAAGCTGGAATGAACGGTTTGACAAGAAAATTACTGTCTCTATTGAATGGTCTAGAATTTTATATTTTAGTTAGAAAGCTTAAATAATTTTAAGGGACGAGAAGACCCTATAGAATTTTATAAATTTTTTTAGATTATGTTTTTAGTTTATTTTATTAGGTTTAGGAAAATTTATTTTGTTGGGGTGATGGTAAAATTTAGAAAACTTTTTTTTCTTTTATTCACTGATTTGTGTATATTTGATCTGCTGGTTGTGATTATAAGATTAAATTACCTTAGGGATAACAGCGTAATTAGGTTGGAGAGTTCATATCGATAAACTAGTTTGCGACCTCGATGTTGGATTAAAATTAATTTTTGGCGTAGAAGCTAAAAAATTAAGTCTGTTCGACTTTTAAAATTTTACATGATCTGAGTTTAAACCGGCGTGAGCCAGGTTGGTTTCTATCTTTAGAAAATTTTAATGTTTTAGTACGAAAGGACCATTCATTAATTTAATAAGTTGGGTTTTGAATATTAATATTGTTTTGGCAGATTAGTGCATTAAATTTAGAATTTACTTATGTATGGGGAATACAAGCAATAATATCTTTTTTGGATCTTGTGTTTTTACTTTATAGAACATTGATTTTAGTTGTTTGTGTTCTTGTAGGGGTTGCGTTTTTGACTCTTTTGGAACGTAAAGTTCTTGGGTATATTCAATTACGTAAGGGGCCTAATAAGGTAGGGTTTCTTGGGATTCCTCAACCTTTTAGAGATGCAATTAAACTTTTTACTAAGGAGCATACTTATCCATTTATATCAAATTATAATTTGTATTATATATCTCCTGTTTTTAATTTATTTCTTTCTTTATTATTATGGTTATGTGTCCCGTTTTTTAGAGGGTATTTAAGATTTAGTTTAGGTATTTTGTATTTTTTATGTTGTGCAAGTTTAAGGGTTTATACTGTGATATTGGCAGGATGGTCTTCTAATTCAAATTATTCAATATTTGGGAGGATACGAGCGGTTGCTCAAACTATTTCATATGAAGTGAGATTAGCTTTGACTTTATTGTCTTTTTTGATTTTAATTATAAGATTAAATTTACTAGATTTGAAGATTTATCAAAGGATAATATGGTTTATTGTAATTAGGCTCCCCCTTTGTATAGTTTGGTTTGTGTCAAGATTGGCAGAGACTAATCGTACTCCATTTGATTTTGCAGAGGGAGAATCTGAATTAGTTTCTGGGTTTAATGTTGAGTACAGAGGTGGTGGGTTTGCTTTAATCTTTTTAGCAGAATATTCTAGAATTTTATTTATAAGGATAATATGTTGTTTATTATTTTTAGGTGCTGATGTTTTCAATCCATTAATTTTTTTTTTCCTTGGTTTTATATCATTTTTATGAGTGTGGGTTCGAGGGACACTCCCCCGGTTTCGCTATGATAAGTTGATGTATTTAGCATGAAAAAGGTATTTGCCTTTAACATTAAATTATTTTTTGTTTTTTCTTGGTATGAAGATTTTTATCTTCTCCGGGACGGTTTAGTGAATGAAATTTAGTAGTAAGCTAATAGAGGTTTAACTCTTTTTTATATTTTCAAAATATATACTTGTACAAGTTCATTAGCTAATTTTTGAAGATTGTTTTGTCTCATAAAATATGAACAATTGGGTTAATAATGAAGTAAGAGAAATAAAGGATTGTTAAGATTTGACCTACGTTAATATATGGGTCTTCAACAGGTCGGGCTCCGATTCATGTGAGAAGAATGACAATCGTGAAGAATGATCAAAATAAAATTTTATTTAAAGGATAGAATTGTGTTCTTATTATTTTTTTTTTATTTATGAATGGAATGATCAATAAAATAAGGATTGATATTACAAGGGCGATTACTCCTCCAAGTTTATTGGGGATTGATCGAAGGATTGCGTATGCAAATAGGAAATATCATTCTGGTTGGATATGAATAGGGGTGACTAATGGGTTTGCAGGGATAAAATTTTCTGGGTCTCCTAGTAGATAAGGGCTTATTAAAACAAGAGAGATTAATAAAAGAGTTGTAATTGTATATCCAAAAATATCTTTATATGAAAAGTAGGGATGAAATGGAATTTTATCAATATTTCTATTTGTTCCTAGAGGGTTATTTGATCCTGTTTGATGAAGAAAAAGAAGATGGATTATAACAAGGGCTGCAACTACAAATGGTAAAAGGAAATGAAGTGCGAAAAATCGGGTTAAAGTTGCGTTATCTACGGCAAATCCTCCCCATAGTCATTGAACAATCAAAGACCCAATGTATGGGATAGCAGAAAGAAGATTTGTGATAACTGTTGCTCCTCAAAAGGATATTTGTCCTCAAGGAAGAACATATCCAAGAAATGCTGTTGCTATAACACAGAATATAATTATTACACCGATTGTTCAAGTAAGATGAAGATTATATGATCTATAGTATATGCCTCGGCCTACATGAAGGTACAGGCAAATAAAAAAAAAAGATGCTCCGTTTGCATGGGTTGCCCGGATTAATCATCCATAGTTTACATCTCGTGAAATATGGATTACTCTATTAAATGCTAGGTCAATATTTGTTGCGAAATGTATGGCGAGAAATAAACCTGTGATAATCTGAATTCCTAGGCAAAGACCTAGGAGCGAACCAAAATTTCATCAAGCTGAAATATTTGATGGTGAGGGGAGGTCAATGAGGGAATTATTGATGATTTGGGTTATTGGGGATATTTTACGTATTGGGGTTTTCATTAGTTATAATTTCGAAGGGGTCCTTGCTTAAATTTGGAAATTTTAATAATGACAATAAGTGTAATTAATAAGTAAATAATTATGATGATAGAGATTATGATAGCTGGATAATTAAAGAATTTGTTTAATGATAAGAGGGGGATAATTAAGTTTGAATTTTCATTAATTAAGATTTTTGAGTTTGTGAATCATTGATCTGTTAAAATTATAAATACTAAGGAAGTTAAAATTATTACAATAAATATAAGGAATATTATGGGGGAAAATTTAAATTTTTCGTTGGAGGCCACACTTGTTATGTATATAAATAATACTAATATTCCTCCGATTATAATAAGGAGTAAAATATATGAATATCAGAAGGTCAGGTTTATTCATCCTGAGATCAAGGCGATTACAGAGGATTGTAAAAGAAGAAGTAGACCTAATGAAAGGGGATGATTCATTAAGGGTAGTATGACTGCAGGTATGATTGAGATTATTAGGATTATTATCATTTGTTCAGGAAGTAGTTTAAATAAAATATTAATTTTGGAGATTAATGAAGAAGTAATTATCCTTCCTGAAGTTTTAAAAGGCACCTTATTTTTGATTTACAAGATCAATATTTTATTTAAATTATTAAAACTAATGATGATTTTAGTGAGGGTATCTTCTTTTATATATTTAATAGGCTTGTTGTCTTTTAGTTTAAATCGTAAGCATTTATTATTGATACTTTTAAGACTAGAATTTGTTGTGGTGGCTTTATTTTTATTATTATATTTATTTCTTTGTGTTTATAATTGGGAATTTTATTTTTTGATAGTTTTTTTGACTATAAGAGTATGTGAGGGGGCTTTAGGGCTATCTTTATTAGTTTTATTAATACGAACTTATGGTAATAACTATATAATTAGTTTTAATTTATTATGATAAAATTTTTATTTTCTTTAATATTTATAATTCCTTTAAGATTCTTGCAAACGAGGTTTTGGTTAAATCAGTGTTTATATATAGTTTTAATTTTTATGTTTTTATTGGAAATTAGGTTTAGATTTTTATATCTTAATATTAGGTATTTTTTTGGGGTGGATTTACTTTCTTATATAATGATTTTATTAAGATTTTGAATTTGTTCATTAATATTGATGGCGAGAGAGGGGATTTTTAAAAGTAATTTTTATTATAATTTATATTTATTAACTTTATTGATTTTATTAATTTCTTTGTTTTGTACTTTTGCTTCAATAAATTTATTTGTGTTTTATTTATTTTTTGAATTTAGGTTAATTCCTACATTAATTTTAATTATTGGGTGGGGGTATCAACCTGAACGTATTCAGGCGGGGGTTTATTTATTGTTTTATACTTTGATTGCTTCTTTACCAATAATAGTAAGAATTTTTTATTATTATAATTTATATGGTTCACTGGATTTTTTCTTTTTTTTTAAAAGGGTAGAGGGATTTATATTTTATATTTGTATAAGGGCTGTCTTTATAGTTAAGATACCCATATATTTTGTGCATCTATGGCTTCCTAAGGCTCATGTGGAAGCCCCAGTTTCTGGGTCGATAATTTTAGCTGGGGTAATATTGAAATTAGGGGGGTATGGGTTTTTACGGCTTTTACAGATGATAATTCCTGTAGCTATTAAGGTAAACTTAATTTTTGTTATTATTGGTTTAGTAGGGGGATTTTTTGTTTCTTTAGTTTGTTTACGACAAGGGGATGTTAAATCTTTAATTGCTTATTCTTCTGTGTCTCATATAGGTATAGTTTTAGGGGGGATTATAACTCTGAATTATTGAGGTTTAAGGGGTTCTTTGGTAATAATAATTGCCCATGGCTTATGTTCATCTGGTTTGTTTTGTCTTGCTAATATTTCATATGAACGGTTAGGAAGACGTAGTTTTTTTTTAAGGAAAGGAATGATTAATATTATACCTAGACTGTCTTTATGATGATTTTTGTTAAGTTCTTCAAATATAGCTGCCCCGCCTTCATTGAATCTTATAGGGGAAATCATATTTATTAATAGATTAGTATCTTGAAGGGTTTTATGTATAATTTTCTTATCTTTGATTTCTTTTTTTGGGGCTGCCTATAGTTTATTTCTTTATTCTTATAGCCAACATGGTAAATTATTTAGGGGATTATATTCTTTTAGGATAGGGAGAGTCCGTGAATATTTATTATTATTTTTGCATTGATTTCCTCTTAATATTATGATTTTGAAGGGGGAATTTTTTATTTTATGAAATTATTTGAGTAGTTTAATTAAAATGGTGATTTGTGGAATCACAGATGTATAAATACCTTAAATAATAGTTTTTTGTATAATTTATTTTATAAGTTTTTTAATTTTAAGTATATTGAGATTTTTTTTAAGTTTGAATTTTATAAGGTTGGATTACAGTGTTATTCTAGAAGTTGAGTTATTAAGTTTGAATTCTAATAGGATTGTGATATCTATTATTTTAGATTGAATATCTTTATTATTTGCAAGATTTGTTTTATTTATTTCTTCAATAGTAATTTTTTATAGTCATGAGTATATAGGGGATGATTTAATGATTAATCGATTTATTATATTAGTAGTAATATTTGTAGTTTCTATATTATTATTAATTTTTAGCCCTAATTTAATTAGGATTCTTTTAGGGTGGGATGGTTTAGGCTTAGTTTCTTATTGTTTAGTAATTTATTATCAAAATGTTAAATCTTTTAATGCTGGAATATTAACAGCTTTAACAAATCGTTTAGGTGATGTGGCTTTTTTGATAAGAATTGCTTGAATATTAAATTTTGGTAGATGAAATTATTTATTTTTTTTGGATTTTATATATAAAAGAATTGAGATGGAAGTTATTATGATTTTAATATTGTTGGCTGGGATAACTAAAAGTGCCCAGATTCCTTTTTCTTCTTGGCTACCAGCAGCTATAGCTGCTCCGACACCTGTTTCTTCTTTAGTTCATTCGTCTACACTTGTAACTGCCGGGGTTTACTTACTTATTCGTTTCAATTTTTGTATAAGGGAAAAGGTGAAAATTATTCTTTTAGTAATTGCAAGACTAACAATATTTATAGCAGGTTTGGGAGCTAGGTACGAATTTGATTTAAAGAAAATTATTGCTTTATCTACATTGAGGCAATTAGGGTTAATAATAAGTATCTTGGCAATAGGAGGTTATGTTTTAGCTTTTTATCATCTTTTGACTCATGCTTTATTTAAAGCTTTATTGTTTATATGTGCAGGGGCTATAATTCATAGACTTAATAATTGTCAAGATATTCGTTTTATGGGAGGGATAATTAATCAAATACCTTTAACATGTTCATTTTTTATTATTTGTAATATATCTTTATGTGGTTTACCTTTTTTATCAGGGTTTTATTCAAAAGATTTAATTCTAGAATTTGTTTCAATAGAAAATTTAGGAGTTTATATTTACATAATTTATTTTGTGTCAACAGGTTTGACTGTAGCTTATACTTTTCGGTTAATTTATTATGTAGTAAGAGGTGATTTTAACCACTATTCTTTAAATAGGATTGGTGATTCAGGAATTACTATATTGAAGGGGATGGCTGGTATTATCTTTTTTGTGGTTTTTATAGGGAGTGGTTTAAGGTGAATAATTTTATCAACACCTTATTTTATTTGTTTATCTTTTTTAATGAAAATAATAACCTTGATTGTTACAGCAGCGGGGGCTTGGCTTGGTCTTGAGATATCTTTAATGGCTCTAAGGGATGAATCAAAATCCTTGGATTTAATTAAAAGGTCGATATTTTTTGGGTCTATATGAAATATGCCGTATATTTCTACTTATGGTGTAAATTATTATCCTCTTAGGGAAGGAAAGAAAATTAATGAAGCTATAGATCAAGGTTGATCAGAATATCTTGGTAGACAGAATTTTTATAATTATTTATCTTATTTATCAGGGTTTATACAGATTTTTCATAATAATAATTTAAAGGTTTTTTTATCTTTAACGGTGATATGGATGGTATTTTTAGTTTTTATAATTTTATACTTTTATAGCTTATAAAGAGCAGGACATTGAAGATGTCAAGGAGATTATTTAATCTTAAAGTATTTACAAGGTAATACCTAAATTTACAATGAAAGTGTAATGTTTTTTTTTAAACTATGAAAATAGAAACATTAATGGGTTTACACCACTATTGGATTGAATTAGAAGTTCAATTTTAATTATTCTGTTTCTTTAATTGGAAAAAGTTCAATTTTATCATTAACAGTGATATACCTCTATTTTGGTTTCAATTAAAAATAAGGATGTCTATCATCAAGATTTTAGGTCGAAACTAAACACAAAATTTGTTTCTTATTTAAGGTAAATTGATGATCAATACTTCTTAAATGCAAATTAAGTGTTATAATTAACTATTACCCTAAGAAGATCATTCAAGAGCTCCTTGATTTCATTCATGGTATAATCCAATTAATAAAATAGAGATGAAAAAGAATGAGATTCATCACATCCAAAAAATTTTGGAGATTTTTAAAATTGAGATTAAAGGGATTAATAAAGTAATTTCTACATCAAAAATTAAAAAGATAACTGCAATAAGAAAGAATTGGACTCTAAAGGGTAGACGAGGGGATCTTTTTGGATCAAATCCACATTCAAATGAAGATCTTTTTTCTCGATCTAAGAAAGTTTTTTTTGATAAAATTGATGAGAGGAATATTATTACTATTGAGATAGTGAAGATAATTCTTGCTATAGTCATTATAACGAATATTATTTGTACTATTTCTAGATGATTTGATTGGAAGTCAAAAATAATAAATTATATTATACAAATAGCTACCTCATCAGTAGATAGAAATATATAAAAATAATCAAACAACATCAACAAAATGTCAGTATCAAGCTGCTGCCTCAAACCCAAAGTGGTGAATTGAGGAGAAATGATTATTTAAATGACGAAAAAGGCTAATTGCTAAAAAGGTTGTTCCGATAATTACATGAATACCATGGAATCCGGTTGCTATAAAAAATGATGATCCATATACACCATCAGCAATAGTAAAGGGGGCTTCTATATATTCATAAGCCTGAAGGAGTGTGAAATAAATACCTAGGATAACAGTGAGGGATAGCCCTTGTGTTACTTGGTTAAAATTGTTTTCAATTAATCTATGATGGGCTCAAGTGACTGTAAGACCAGAGGTTAGAAGAATTAAAGTATTAAGAAGGGGGATTTGTAAAGGATTAAATGGTCTGATTCCTTTTGGAGGCCAGTTTATTCCTAATTCAATAGAAGGAGCAAGGCTTCTATGGAAGAAGCCCCAGAAAAATGAAATGAAGAAAAATACTTCTGAAGTGATAAATAAAATTATTCCTCACCGTAATCCTATTGTTACTACATATGAATGAAGGCCTTGGTATGTTCCTTCTCGGGAGATGTCTCGTCATCATTGAAATATAATTAATCTAGTGATTAGGAATCCTAATATGAGGAGATTATTATTATAAAGATGGAATCATTTAATGATTCCAGTTATTGTGATTATAGCTGCAAATGCTCCAAGGATTGGTCAAGGTCTTGCATCTACTAAATGAAATGGGTGATTTTTATTTGACATTAGGTTACTTCTCTTGAATATAAAGATCTAAGAACAGCGAATACATATGCTTGGATGATTGAAACTGCTGATTCTAAAATTAGAAGAAGGATTTGTGTAGTAAGAAGAATAAATATGAAAGAAAGAGGAATTTTTTGACCAGTATTACCGAGAAGGGTTAAAAGTAAATGCCCAGCGATTATATTTGCTGCTAAACGAACAGCTAATGTCCCAGGACGAATTATATTTCTAATAGTTTCGATGCATACTATGAAAGGTATTAAAAGTGGAGGTGTTCCTTGAGGAACGAGATGAGCAAGCATATGGATTGTGTTGTTGATTCATCCGTAAATTATGAATCTTACCCATAAAGGTAAGGCTAGAGCTAGAGTAAGTGATAAATGACTAGTTCTTGTGAAAATATAAGGAAATAAGCCTAGAAAATTATTATAAAGAATAAGGGAAAAGATTGAAATAAAGATAAAAGTTCTTCCAAGTCTTGTTGGTCCTAGGAGGGTTTTGAATTCTTTATGAAGGGTGATTAGTACTTTTTTTCACAAGGAAGATGCCCGGGTTGGGATTAATCAGAATGAGTAAGGGATAAAAATAAGAAATAAAGAGGTTCTTAATCAATTAAAAGGTAAAAATAAAGTGGTTGAGGGATCAAATGAGGAAAATAGATTAGTTATCATTTTCAAGTTTTGATAGATTGGAGTTTATTAAAAAGAAAATTTTTTGGGAATCGGGAGAAGATTGAATAATTTAAGATTCTTACAATGATTAAGATGACTGAGAAAAAAATTATTAAGATTAATCAATTTATTGGGGCTATTTGTGGAATTAAAGACTACCAATTGAGGTAATGACAACTTGACAAATTGTTGTTATTATTTAACTAAATCTTTCATTAGAAGTAGGTGTTAAGTTACTATTTCATGGTTTAAGAGACCAGGGCTGACTTTCAGCTATCTAATGAAGTTTCCCTTATTTTAGAAATTCACTTGATGAAAAATGATGGGGAAATTCTTTCAATAACAATAGGCATAAATCTATGATTTGCTCCACAGATTTCCGAGCATTGGCCAAAGAATAATCCAGTTCGACTGAGAAGGAATCTTGCTTGGTTTAATCGACCAGGGGTAGCATCAATTTTGACTCTTAAAGCTGGAATGGTTCAGGAATGGAGAACATCAGCTGCGGTGATTATTAAGCGGATTTGGGAATTATAAGGAAGAACTGCTCGGTTATCAACATCAAGAAGACGGAATCCAGATTTTTTTAAATCTGCGGTGGGGATTATATAAGAGTCAAATTCAATATTTTTGAAGTCAGTGTATTCATAAGATCAATATCATTGATGACCAATTGATTTTATGGATACAAGGGGGTTATTAATTTCGTCAAGAAGGTATAATAATCGAAGAGATGGAAGGGCGATAAAAATAAGGGTAATAGCAGGCAGAATTGTTCAGATTACTTCAATTGTTTGACCTTCTAGTAAGTATCGATAATTATATTTATTGAAGAAAAGTCTTGATATTAAATATCCAACAAGAACTGTAATTATTAAGAGAATTATTAAGGTATGATCATGAAAAAATGAGAGTTGTTCTATTAAAGGGGATGCTCTATCCTGAAGAAGAAATATTTTTCAAGTTGCAATTTCTAAAAAAAGTTGCACTTTATTTTTGGGGTTTAAGTCCATTGCACTATTCTGCCATATTAGAAGTTGGAAAGTATAGGTAATTCAGAATATCTATGTTCTGACGGAGGTATTTGCTGGAGTCATTCAATTGATGATACTATTCTTAAAGGGGATAATCTTTTCCGTGAAGCTATTAAGGCTTCTCATAAAATGAAAAGGAATAAGATAATTCTTACAAATGAAATAAGGGATCCAATGGAGGAGATAATATTTCATGTTGTGTAAGCATCAGGGTAGTCTGAGTATCGACGGGGTATTCCTCTTAATCCAAGGAAATGTTGTGGAAAAAAAGTTATGTTTACACCTAAGAATATTACTAAGAATTGAATTTTTAGAAGTTTGTTATTTAATGAAAGGCCTGTGAATAAAGGGAATCAATGAACAAATCCTGCTATAATAGCAAATACTGCTCCTATAGATAAAACATAATGGAAGTGGGCTACAACATAATAAGTATCGTGTAGAACAATATCAATTGATGAATTTGCAAGAACAACTCCTGTTAAGCCTCCTACAGTAAAAAGAAATACAAATCCTAGGGCTCATAATATTGAAGGAGAGTAATTAATTTGTGTTCCATGAAGAGTTGCTAGTCAACTAAAAATTTTAATTCCTGTAGGGACGGCAATAATTATAGTTGCTGAAGTGAAGTAAGCTCGGGTGTCAACATCTATTCCAACTGTAAATATATGATGTGCTCATACAATAAATCCAAGTAAACCAATAGCGACTATTGCGTAGATTATTCCTAAGGTTCCAAAGGTTTCTTTTTTTCTTCTTTCCTGGCTAATAATATGGGAGATTATTCCAAATCCTGGGAGAATTAAAATATATACTTCGGGATGTCCAAAAAATCAAAATAGGTGTTGGTATAAGATGGGGTCGCCTCCTCCTGCAGGGTCAAAAAAGGTTGTATTAATATTTCGGTCAGTAAGAAGTATTGTGATAGCTCCTGCTAGTACAGGCAATGAGAGAAGAAGAAGAAGGGCTGTTAATGCTACAGCTCAAACGAAAAGAGGTATACGATCGAAAGTAATACCCGTGGCTCGTATATTAATTACAGTAGTAATAAAATTTACTGCTCCTAGAATTGAGGAGATTCCTGCCAAGTGAAGACTGAAAATAGCTAAATCAACTGAAGCTCCTCTATGGGCAATATTAGAGGATAAGGGTGGGTAGACAGTTCACCCTGTTCCTGCTCCACTTTCAACTATTCTTCTTATAAGAAGGAATGTTAAGGAAGGGGGGAGTAATCAAAATCTTATATTATTTATTCGAGGAAATGCTATATCTGGGGCTCCGAGTATTAACGGGACTAGTCAATTACCGAACCCTCCAATTATAATTGGTATTACTATGAAGAAAATTATAATGAATGCATGGGCAGTGACAATTACATTATAAATTTGATCATCTCCAATTAAAGATCCTGGGTTTCCTAGCTCAGCACGGATTAAAATTCTTAAAGAAGTTCCGATTATTCCAGATCATCTTCCTAAAAGAAAGTATAATGTTCCAATATCTTTGTGGTTTGTCGAGAATAATCATTTGTTCGGTAAAATGGCTGAGCTTAGGCGGTAAGCTGTAAACTTATTTACGAATAATTATTCTTTTACCAGTCTTATAGTCAATAATGACATCAAATTGCAAGTTTGGTGGTGGGTTTCCCTAAGGCTTAAAATTTAATTTTTAATGGTGACTTTGAAGGTCACAGGTTTTTTTAACCTAAATCCTTGATTAAAAAAAGTTAAAAATCAAGGTTACTAAAATCAATCTTGCCAGCGTTACAAGGTTTGATGCTATGATGAAAAATTTATTGAAAGATGAATCATAAATTTGAATTATAGAATTTATTGAAAGGATTAATGTTCTGAAAGTTATTCGTATGTAAAAGTATAAAGTTATTAAAGTTGTAACAATTATAATGATGGCTAGGAAAATAAGGTTTTCATTAATTATAATTTGAATTGTTAATCATTTTGGAAGAAATCCTAAGAAGGGGGGCAGTCCTCCTAAGGATAAGAAGTTCAAAATGAAAAAAATTTTAATTATAGGTTCATGATTTATAGAGAGTATAAGTTGTTTTATAAAGAAAATATTTAATTTTTTAAATATGATCAAGATATTTAAGGTGATAATTGAATAAATTAAAAAGTAAATTATTCAAATAATTTCAAGGAATAAGGTTGCGGCAATTATTCACCCGATATGGTTGATAGAGGAATAGGCTATAATTTTTCGAAGGCTTAAATGATTTTGTCCTATGATTCCTCTTACAAATATACAGGAAATAATTACTACCACTAAAAGGATTAATGTTTTCCTTGAGTATGAGAGAAGAGCAATAGGGGCAATTTTTTGCCATGTTAAAAGAACTATCCTGTTTAATCATCTTAATCCTTCAATTACTTCTGGGAATCAAAAATGGAGGGGGGCAGCCCCCATTTTCAAAAGTAAAGAGGTGTTGAACATGATCTCAAATTGGCTTAAATTCTCTGACAAAAAAAGAACTTTCATGGACAAAAAAATAATTGATAACAATAAGATGGCGGAGGCTAGAACTTGGGAGATAAAGTATTTAAGGGCTGATTCAGCCGAATATATATTTTTGGAGGTTCTGATTAATGGGATGAAGGATAAGAGGTTAATTTCTAATCCTATTCATATTCCTACTCAGGAGTAAGAAGAGATTGCAGCTATTGTTCCTAGGGCGAGGGACGAGCTGAATAATATCTTGTTTACATATCAAATTAAATAGAAAAGGGGTGAACCTTTATAAGTGGGGTATGAACCCAATAGCTTTTTTAGCTTATCTATTTTATTTACACTTTAGTATAAGAGGTACAGAAACTTTTGATGTTTCTAGGGAAAGTTTAATTCTTTCAAGTGTAATAAAGGTGATTTCACATTATTTGCTCTATCAAAACAACCCTTTTTATCAGGCACTTTATT